TTTTTAAATCCACCTGTAAGGTACACACGAAATACGTGAAGAATCATCATTAGAACCATCATACTAGCCGACCATCGATGAACTGATCGGATTAACCAACCAAAGTTGGCCTCAGTCATTATGTATTGAACAGATGAAAAAGCCTCTGTAACAGTCGGACGGTAGTAAAAAGTCATAGCAAAACCTGTAGCTACTTGTACTAAAAAACAAGTAAGTGTGATCCCCCCTAAACAATAAAATATGTTGACATGAGGAGGAACATATTTACTAGTTATATCATCTGCAATCGCCTGAATCTCGAGACGTTCCTCAAACCAATCATATACTTTATTGAGATAGGTAACCCAAAACCAGGAAACTCCCCTCGGAGAACCGTATATGAGAATTTCATCTCGTACGGCTCAAGCAGAAACATACAAATGTTGATTTCAACAGATATGTAATAGAAAGTTCAAAACTTCTTAGCTTAGCCGCTTGATTTACTCCGACCCAAAGATACGAAGTAAAAAAAAATTGGAAATCTATTCTTTGTATTTTTTGTATGATAAGGCCTAAAAATATCAAGTTGGCTCATCCGTCTTTTTTGATGTTGATTATTACAGGCCTCTTGAATCTTCTCTTTCCTATTTATTTTTAATTTGATTTCTTGTTTTTTTTTGTAATGTGTATTGACTCTTATTTAACTATTTATTTATCTTTTTTAACTATTATATATATATATATTTGGTATAGGAATTCACTTGTTGAGATCCCATGAATCAATTGAAACTCCAGATTCATACTAGAACCACGATGATTTAATAAAGCCAAGCCTCAAGCCAAGCTAAACTCAAGGGTTCTCTGAGTAAGAACACTTTCATAATCACTTATTCAATGAATGTATGTTATGACTCAACAAAATCTAGATCTAGAAAAGGAGTTGTCCTTCGGTAAAAAAAAGTAAGTCTGAAAGAAGAAAAATCGTTTGATTTAGGAAATATTTATTTGAAATTTTTGGAGTCCGGTTTCGAGGTCCGAATATTAGTTATGAATCATAGTTTTCGTATTTCTTTTCTTGATCTATTCTATATTACATGGATTTCGTGTTCCAGATACTAGAATAATTATCCGACGAAATAGACTCATCTTGATTCTTGATAGAGATGACAGAACTATTCTCTGTATTATTAATAGGATCAATTATAACAAGTCACACACTCATATTCCGGAGATACCGAAACAAATAAATTCCACGGTCGAACTACCAGAATGGTCTAGAAATCAAAGTTTTAAGTTTAAGTAAAGTAATTTTTTTTTTTAACTAATACTTCATAGTTCTTATTAAAGTTAACTCATTGCAATTCCATCCAGTAAAATGGAAGAATTATAAATTTCCAAAATAATAGATAGAAATACCGCAAATAGGGCCATAGCGACCCCCATTAGTGGTGTAGTCCCCCAGCCCGGAGCGACTTTACCATATTCCGAATTCAGTGGTTTCAATAAATTCCCTACGGTAGTTCGTCTTGGCCCAGATCTAGAACTATCCTCAACGGTTTGTGTAGCCATAAATCCTATTTATTTAATCATTGGTTGAGATCTGTTGACTTTGTATACCATTTCGTTGTAGTTGTAAATAAACGATCTTATTATAGATCCATTGTATTGTGATCTTGAAATTGTCTAAAAATGGAAATAGCAACCCTAATCGCCATCTTTATATCTGGTTTACTTGTAAGCTTTACTGGGTACGCCTTATATACCGCTTTTGGGCAACCCTCTCAACAACTAAGAGATCCATTCGAAGAACACGGGGACTAGTTGAAGTAATGAGTCTCCCATATAGGGTAGGGAGACTCATTACTTCAACTGAAATAATTAAAAATTATTTTACTTTTTTAGTTGGAACCTTAGGCGGTTCTCGAAAAAAGATAGCGAAAAAAATTATCCCTAAAGTAGAGACTAAAAGGAATGTATAAACCAATGCTTCCATAGATTCGATCGTGGTTTACAATTATAGCTTCCACACCTATTCATTTGGCATCATTTACCATATAGTATAAAATATAAATATAAAGAAAAGGAAAAGAAAAGATAGTGATTCAAGTCAAGATTTCTTAAGTACTATAACCCTATGTCAAATAAAAAAAAGAGGCGAAAGATACCAGAGCAATCTTGTATCAGACTACTTGTCTCCTCGTAGTTGGATCTCCTATTTTTTGGAATGCTCCAAATTCCACTTGAACATCCAAATCTGGATCAATACCAGCGAAAACATCTCTGAACAAGGTTCTAGCGCCATGCCAAATGTGTCCGAAAAAGAAGAGCAAAGCAAACGTAGCATGACCAAAAGTGAACCAACCCCTTGGACTGCTACGAAAAACGCCATCAGATTTCAAAGTAGCCCGATCTAATTCAAAAATTTCACCTAATTGGGCACGTCTAGCATATTTTTTAACAGTCACAGGATCACTATAACTGACTCCGTTGAGTTCGCCACCATAGAACTCAACAGTTACACCTACTTGTTCAACACTATACTTTGATTCTGCTCTTCTAAAAGGAACATCGGCTCTCACGATTCCGTCTCCATCCACCAAAACCACCGGAAATGTTTCAAAAAAAGTAGGCATACGACGTACAAAAAGCTCACGCCCTTCTTTATCTCTAAAGACGGGGTGCCCTAACCATCCAACAGCTATTCCATCCCCGTTATCCATTGACCCTGCTCTGAATAATCCCCCTTTTGCCGGATTATTACCAATGTAATCATAAAAAGCTAATTTTTCGGGAATTTTAGACCAAGCTTCCGATAAACTTAGATTTTCGTCTAGTCCGGCGCTAACTCTTCGGTATATTTCTTGCTGAAAGTATCCTTGATCCCACTGATAACGAGTGGGACCAAATAATTCGATTGGAGTTGTTGCTGAACCATACCACATAGTTCCAGCAACAACGAAAGCTGCAAAAAAAACAGCAGCGATACTACTGGAAAGTACAGTTTCAATATTGCCCATACGCAATCCTTTGTATAGACGTTGAGGCGGACGGACACTAAGATGGAATAAGCCCGCTAATATGCCCAATGTACCCGCTGCAATATGATGAGAGGCAATTCCTCCGGGAACAAAAGGATCAAAGCCTTCCGCGCCCCATGCAGGACTTACAGGTTGTACTTTTCCGGTTAGTCCATAAGGATCGGACACCCATATTCCAGGACCATACAAACCTGTTACATGAAATGCGCCAAAACCAAAGCAAGCCAATCCTGAGAGAAATAAATGAATTCCAAAGATCTTAGGCAAATCCAAAGAAGGTTTGCCCGTACGTTCATCGCAGAATATTTCTAGATCCCAATACACCCAATGCCAGATAGCTGCCAAGAAGCACAAACCAGAAAACACAATATGTGCCCCTGCCACACCTTCATAACTCCAAATACCTGGATTCGTTATAGTTCCCCCTGAAATACTCCAACCACCCCACGAATTGGTTATTCCTAAACGAGTCATGAAGGGTATAACGAACATACCTTGTCTCCACATTGGATCGAGAGCGGGGTCAGAGGGATCAAAAACTGCTAATTCGTATAAAGCCATCGAACCGGCCCAACCAGCAACTAGGGCTGTATGCATTATATGGACCGAAAGTAATCGACCAGGATCATTCAATACGACAGTATGAACACGATACCAAGGCAAACCCATGGAAATACCCCTTTATCAAAAAAAAAACTAGACACTATGTCACTTTATTTTATCGCATTGGAATTGGAAAAGACTATACTATGTACCTAACTTTTCAGTAGATTCTGTATGAGAAAAGGTTAATATTTATTCCGTTTCATTGAAAATAAGGTAAAAATTCTGTTCGTAAGAACAAAGAGAAGCGGATCTATTCTATACCCGATAAGTACCAATACGCAATGGGAGGATTACTCCTACTTTCGGGAAACATAGATACTTGTTTATCATTCCAACGATTGATACGTTAGTTAAATTTTATCTTTATTCATTCTGTCTTACTCTATAAACCTTTCAATATAAACCTTTCAATCTATGTATAAAAATCTATGTATAAAATAAAATAAAGAGAAAAAGAGATAAAGATGATAAAACCATTGTTACGTTTCCATATTAACGTGAAGTATAGTACTCAATTTTGTCTTTAAATTAATGCCCGTTGGTGTTCCAAAAGTACCTTTTCGGAATCCCGGAGAGGAAGATGCAACTTGGGTTGAGTTATAGTGCGACTTGTCAGACATATTGAGTCATATGGAATTTACCCGTTTTCTCCCCCGATCGAGATATCCTCTGTTTCGCCCAAGAAATCTTGTATTGAGGGAAGCATCAATCATTCGGAGCGTGAAGTGTAATTAGATCAATTTATTTATATTTGCATTTTGGGATCCATATTATCAATTAGGAGGATTTATGGTTCACTTGGAAAAATAAAAATAAAGTATTCAGGCTCCGTTCAGAAAATACCAAATTGGTAATATAATATATGTATGATTATTACTTGTATTATAAAGTTGTATTATAAAGGATTCTTATCCTTACTATATTACTATAAGTAAGATGAGTTACTATAAGAGTGATTTCAAACGTCCAACCAATAACCAACAGAATAGCATGATGAATACATCAAATAGTTGAGTTGGGAAAAGACATGAAACGAATTGAAAAAAAAAGAAGTGGTACTGAGATTATTTGTCCTATATGTGCAAATAAAATTCGGACAGATCTTTTCCCGGAGTAGAACATGAACCTAAAAGAATTGCAAGGGCCCATTCAGGAACAAGAAAATTGCATCGTGATTTGAATATCGATGAAATAATACATCAATGAGAGAGATTAGTTCAATTTCAATAAGTTCAATAAATTCTTTTTTTTATAGGTAAGGAAGCGAGAGCACATCTCATGTTTTTTGAAAAATGGAAGAAAAACGTTTTTTTTTTTAAACCTATTAAGTTAAAGAAAAAAGAAATAGAACAAGAATCGACACATTGATTCTTTTTTCTCCGTTTCATTTTGATTTTGAACCGTATGCATCCAAAGGTGCGTGTACGGCTCCTAAAGGACTAAAGGATAGAATTTTTTTTGTCCTAATCAACCGACTTTATCGAGAAAGATTACTTTTTTTAGGACAAGAGGTCAAGGAGGAGATCTCGAATACTATTGTTGGTCTCATGGTATATCTCAGTATAGAAGATCAGACTAGGGATCTTTATTTATTTATAAACTCTCCCGGCGGATGGGTAATATCAGGAATAGCTATTTTTGATACTATGCAATTTGTAACGCCCGACGTGCATACAATATGCATGGGAATAGCCGCTTCGATGGCATCTTTCATCCTGGTCGGAGGAGAAATTACCAAACGTCTAGCATTCCCTCACGCTTGGCGCCAATGAGTTTTGATTTGAAAAAAAAAGAAACACTATGCCTTCGCCATATTGAATATGAATAATAAGTAATAATAGCATGGCACTTCGAGTTCGATCTAAACAAACCATTATTTTATTTTATTGTTTTTTCATAACATGAGATTTTGTATCGAGATAGTAGTATGAAACAAAGAGTATTTCCGATTTGTTGATTTTATGTGTCGGGAGTACATTTCAGCGTCACAAACTTTTTTTCTTCCACACCAGAAGTCTCTTTTTGATATTCATCTTATGAAAGAGTACGAAAAAAAATAAATTTTCCTTATTTGATCGTATCAGAAGGGAACTTTGGGATTGCTAAATCATAGATAAGATATCTATATAAAGCAACAGAACCATCATAGTATTTTTTACTCCTACGAAAGGAAGGGTGGTAAATGGATAATTCAACGATCTGAATCAGATAAATTCGATTTCTTCGATAGAATAGAAGAGAAGAATAAAGTAAATTCCGTTGCGGAGCCGTATGCAACATAGAAATGCCCGTACGGTTGTTCAATTCTATTTTCTTCTTTTTATTTTTTTTATCCTTTAATTTAGCCCAATCATGCGAGATAGAAGAACCTGTTATATCAATAACATTAGGTTAGGATTATGATTCATCAACCTGCTAGTTCTTTTTATGACGGAAGATCAGGGGACTTTTTCAGGGAAACGAGACAGATAGTGAAACTTCGCGAAACCCTCACAAAGGTTTATGTACAAAGAACAGGTATGCCTCTTTGGGTTGTAGCCCAAGACATGGAAAGAGATATTTTTATGTCAGCAACAGAAGCCCAAGCTCACGGAATTGTTGATCTTGTAGGGGCGGATCCCGAGGATTTCGAGGATTTTTTATTGTAAATCTATTTCAAACCGTAATTGAATTTTCTGTGATTTTATATTGAATAGAAAAAATTGATAATTATTAATTATCAGATGAATTCTCAGGTTAAGATCGATCTAAACCAACCCATTCCATTCTAATTTCTAATTATATATACAACGTATATATAATTATACGACATGCCAACTATTAAACAACTTATTAGAAATGCAAGACAGCCAATAAGAAATGTTACGAAATCTCCCGCTCTTAGAGAATGTCCTCAGCGTCGAGGAACATGTACTAGGGTGTATGTGCGACTCGTTCAGATCATGAGTTCGAACAAATACAAATGATAAAATTTTTCCAGTATTACTGAACGGCACCAATGAATAGAGTAAATGGAAAAGATTTTTCATATATCTACATTGTGTATTGTGTATGGAATTTATGGTTTTCATTGGTGTAAATCCAATCACCTAAATTTGAGATGAAAAGCAATTCCCCATAGGTAGTAAATAGTTATCCATTAAGCAGAGGAAATGGTATCATAAGAAGCAAAAAGATTATGCTCCCATTGTTAAAAGAACGGACTAAGAGGGTCAGCTACCTAGCCAACTTTCCTAATTAAATGCCGTTACTGTATAGATAACTCTTATTGTGAAAAGAGCTATTACTCTATAATTGATAATTGATGGGTAGAGCCAAAGAGTGTGAACTATACAAGTTCACAATACCATTTGATTAAATGAAAGAAGAAGCTCCGGTGTATAGAGAGGACCTCGCCGTTTAAGAAATAACCATAGAAACGAAGGAACCCACTTTTTTTAGTATCATTAGAATTTATTATTTTAAGGTGAAATGCCTGAAAGGAATAAAAAATGGTGGTAAGGAAGGTTATAGTAGCAAAAGCCATTCGAATTCATATTTTATATATCGGAATAATCCGTTTTGTTATTCATCGACCAAGGGGGATGGGGATAAAAGGATGGCTGAAAGAATAGAAATCAATTAGTTATTCATTAAGGTTTAATTTGATTCAATGACAAGAGTTAGACGGGGATATATAGCTCGTAGACGTCGAACAAAAATTCGTTTTTTTGCGTCAACCTTTAAAGGGGCTCATTCGAGACTTATTCGAACGATTACTCAACAAAAAATTAGAGCTTTGGCTTCCTCTCATCGAGATAGAGGTAGGCAAAAGAGGGATTTTCGTCGTTTGTGGATTACTCGGATAAATGCAATAACTCGTGAAAAGTCGGTATTGTATAGTTATAGTATATTAATACATAATCTGTACAAGAAGCAATTGCTTCTTAATCGTAAAATACCTGCACAAATAGCTATATCAAATAAGAATTGTCTTTACATGATTTCCAACAAGATCATCAAATCAAATAAAGTACATGTACAGTAAAGGAATGATTGAAACGAAACAGAATTCCCCGGAGTGACTTCTCCGGGAAGATAGAATAAAAATCACATCTGAGCTTGAGTTACAATTGGAGTTTGGAGTCAATTGAGGAGTATGTCTATTTTTTTTTTCTAGGACGAGTAATTCGAGTTCGGGGGATCGACTCCGATTTTTTATTCTTAAATAGTCTCTCATTATTAAGAAAGGGTAACAAAGATAAAATACGGGCTTGCTTTATAGCAATAGTAATTAATCGTTGTTGTTTCAAAGTCAATCTATTCACCCGTCTAGATAATATTTTCCCTTGTTCACTAATAAATCGACTAATTAAACTCATGTTTCTATAATCGATTCGATCCCCCGATCTAATTGGGGGCAAACGCCTACGAAAAGATCGTTTGGATTTGCGAAAAGATTGCTTGGATTTACGAAAAGATTGTTTGGATTTATCCATGGTTTATTCCTTATCTCTAAAATTCTATTTCTTTATTTTATTTACTTCAGATCCTACCAAAATAGGCTTTGATTTGTATGCATAATGTATACACATTATTCATATTCTATATTAAAAATTAAAATTAAATATATGTTAAGCTCTTTTTCTTCTTTGACTTGAAAAGAACACATGTGTTCCGTTCAATCTATTTCTTGATTTCCCCATGAATCGTATGCTTGTGACAATAGCGACAAAATTTTCTCAATTCTAATCGACCAGGCGTATTGTGTCGATTCTTTTGAGTAATATATCTAGAAATACCCGGCGATTCCTTATTGACATCATTTCGGGCACAACCGGTACATTCTAAAATAACTATAACTCTTACATACTTACCCTTAGCCATAAACCCCCTTTGAATTTTGTATCGGCTTAACTCTTACATTTTCGATCCGAGCTGAAGAAGAAGAAAACAAAAATAAATTAAATAGAAGTTACTAACTAGAAATATAATTTTCTAAAAATTTCGTTGCAATTATCATTAAATTCTTATTTATTCAAATTTAAAAATTAATATTAATGTAATTGTAATTAAGTAAAAATTTTCATTTTATATTTTATATAGTAATAAATTTTATTTTATGAAGTAATAATTAAGTAATACAATTTCTTTCTAACTATCAATTGTTCCTATCCTAAATCCACTAAATTATTATTCTTATTTAATTTAAGTATCTTCTTTCTCGCGGAACCCTCCCTAGACTGGATCCACATTTAAATTTTAGGTCTCCCAAATTCGATCTTCGATCTATCACATTTTTGTTGAGGTTCCATACACTTTTTTCTTTTCTCCCTATCCTAAAGCTAAGGAACTGAAATGAAAGAACTGAAAAAGGAGGGAGGAAATTCGAAATTTGAGTCATGTAGAATTGTATCTCTAATTTTATTCATTTCTTCACATAATCAATAACTAGAATCAAAAAAATGGGAATGACAAGGCATCCGGGAATAAACGATTAATCTCTATCAATAGGCCTGCTAAAGACCCAAACCATAGAGTACTTAGCACAGGTGCTACGGAGAGATATGTTTTTATATCTCGCATTGAAAATCCTCCTTTCCTATGGATTGTAATACATATGTGTATATGGTCAGATGTTGTAGTTCAAGATCATTTGTATTTATTTTACACAGAATTCCGAACTAAATGCTAAAATAGATATGTACAATTAATCAATAGATGAGATTTTCATTTAATCCCCTGTTCCTGAACATTACTGATAAAACTTTTTTATACGTTAGGTTTCAGATGTATATAATTCTTATATTTATGATATTTATAAGATTTTCTTATATGAAACCAAAAGGAGGAGAAGAAATGATAAGAAAATTGTATATAGATGGAGGAAAAAATGAAGATATGGAAAACAAGACAGGTATTTTGTAGAATGAGACTGCCCGACAATTGAAAAAAAAAAGGGATGTAGCGCAGCTTGGTAGCGCGTTTGTTTTGGGTACAAAATGTCACGGGTTCAAATCCTGTCATCCCTACCTATTACTTCTTCTATGGACAGTAACGAGGATTAATTGAGAACGATTCAAATTGTACATAATTTTCCGTTTTTTATACTATATGTATGCAAGATGCATTGGGGTAGATTTTTTTACAGTACAGTTGTATCCCCTGTCATAAACATAAGAAAGCGCTCTTAGTTCAGTTCGGTAGAACGCGGGTCTCCAAAACCCGATGTCGTGGGTTCAAATCCTACAGAGCGTGAGTCAGTTTATTTGATGTCGAATCACAATAAAATATTTGAACAAAAAAAAAACAAAAAAGTTTAATTGCAACTTGCATTGGACCTCCTGCGGGAAGGAGGTCAATAAAAAAGAAATAAATATTACTCAATCAAAGATCTA